AATTCTAATATATTTATATTCTTTTGCTTCTGCGGGAGTATCTACTCGTTATGGAATCTTAGGTGTCAAAGTATGGATTTCTTATAGTCAAAAATGAAAATGAGCAATGGAAAATGCGCTACCACTCTGCGGAAATATATCTAATTTCTTCGGAAAACACAAGAACATACAGGATATTTTTTTACGACTGCAAACTTACAACTGTCGTACTATTCTTATTAAAAATGAGCGAATAGCAAACGGCTACTCATTGAAAATAGGAATTTTTCTAATGGGGGTTCCAAGCACATTTTGGAAAAAAAAGTAAGGACGGATTTTCCAGAATTTAGCGGTCAACGACTGCATTTATCATGTAGGAAAGGATGGGGAGCTATTTGCGCTCTATTTGATTCCGAAGAAGGAATATAAGGAGGAATCCTTTTTTTGTTGGGGTAAGCATTCTTTGGATCATACGGCTGTGGTGGGACCTATGCCACTATCTGTTCGGGGGAGTGATATAAAAAGAAGACAAAGACAGGGAACTTTCTGCAGTAGGCTTTCTTTCTGATCTCTTCCTCATAGTGATATATAGGTTCAGGAACTAAGGGCTGATTCGGACCTTTAGGAGAGAGAGAGAGGGTCTACAAGTTGCACCTCTCCTACCCTTGATTGCCTTTCGGCTTGTGGATCTCCGTACCATGAGCCGGGGAACGAGCACGCAAGTGGAATACGCAGGAACGAAGAAGTGTAATACATGGAACGTGCGCTATAGAAGGGCTACCTTAGAATGATACCTATTAAAGAGCCCTTGTCGGGCAGGAGATCTTGCTTTTTTTTATTCCTATCTCCCCCTCCGAAAGAGGAATCCTGATCCTGCATCAATAGAGCCAGCCCTATAGTTTAGTTGCCATCAAGCTTTTTATATTGGGATTTTTATAACTTGAATCATAATCTCTATCTCGAACCACAGAAAGCACAGTCACAGGCAATGAAATTGTGAGCATTCCTGAATTTACATTTACTAAGCTAACCATCCGTTCAAAGTGGGCGAGAACTCATTGACGCCTATATTTTGCTTTTCTTATTTCGTTTTACCGCTCGTGGAACATTATTTATTATACGATCATTTAAGATTACGATGGCACTTGCTTTGATCATTCATAAATCCGTTTACCCGGAGCCAGGATCAACTGCTTATTTAGTTACGCTAGCACATCAGCAAGGAAAGAAGAAAGTAAGACCCTCATGGGAATCACTCCCTTCCCTGGAAAGCTAACTGCATGGGATATTCTCTTTTCACTGCAAGCAATCAATCATTCTATAGTAGAGAGAAAGAAGCCTTTCCATAGGCCAGGCCTTACTCCTAATGCCCAAAAGGCTAAGACCGGATTGGATTCTATAACAGCCTACCTCTGGGTTTTAAATCACTGCTTATATACCTGGTATTGGCCATAATTCACAAGAACATTCTGTAGTCTTATTAAGAGGGGGAAGGGTTAAGGATTTAATAAGTGTGAGATTGTTTGAGGAACCATAGATGCTGTCGGAGTAAAGGATCGTCAACAAGGGCGTTCGTTTGCGTTGTAGATTCTTATCCTTCATTTGTATCACCATGTGAATCGCGTTAAAGATGTGAAGTGTATGGCTAACCCAATAACGAAAGTTTCGTAAGGGAGCAGGCTACCATGAGAACAAAAGATCGTCTTTCGTCATAGATTCGGAACTCTTATATGTCCAAGGTCCAATATTTAAATAATTTAAGGGCACCATCCAGGGTTTCATTCCCTGGGTGCCTTAGCTCTTCTAAGCTAAGGGCACGGTGTATTGCTGAGCACATAGTACCAGTATTACTCCGTGAGTTGCTCACGAAGCATGGTTACTGGTTAGTCCGTAAGGATTAATATAGTAACCCTTACTTCATCTCTATTAATGATTACCGAATCATTAATATCTGCTCAAAGTTATCGTATTGTAGTTCTTGCAATAGCTTTACTTCAGTTCTCCTTTCCTTTCCCGTGTCAGGTTTTAGAAGGTAGGCACTTCTTACAGGTACTGGGCGGTCATGAGTGGAAGGCATTGAAAGATGAAAAGAAGAGTAGTAAGCGGAAAAGAAAGAGGTAAGAGATAACTCATCAAGGCGCCACACTTCTTCTTCTCATGGTTCTCGAGCCTTTCCTTTATAACTAGACTAAAGTAAAGATGTTGAGGAAGCATCTTCTTTCTAACTACGAGTCTGTTTTCAAGCTAACTGAACGAAAAATGATAAGACGAAAACTGATTTACTTGTAAAACTCGCACTTTCTTTCTTCAGTCTTTTGATAGAAGAATAGGCAGCTGCCAAGCCTTTTACCAAAACCCTAAAAAGGCTTACTCACTCAACGAAGCCCTTCAAAATAGCTGAAGTGGGATGGGGCGGGTAGTCCCTATCTAAGCGCTTTGCTCTGTCCCCATTGTTCTGAGTCTTGCTCGGTCATTGGATTCTTGGCCCACCTCACACTATCTTAACCCGCTCTTTGTGATGGTGTGAAGGTACTTCCTTTCGAATAAGGACGGACGTCAGTGCTACTGATATAGGAAATGCTTACGGCTATCTTACTTCGCTTGCTTAAGCTTTAAAAGCTATTACACTTCTCTCAGATAAGAGCGTCAGAACGAACTAGCTGAGTGGGATTGACTCATCCTTTGACAGCCGCAAAGAGCTTGCAGTCTTTCTTCATTCTTATCTTACTTCCATTCCAGTGGCTCGACCAGTAACCAATAGCGAAAACTAAAAAATCCACGGTTTCCCGGTAGAACCCCATTTCGCCCAAGTTGCTGCGAAACCGGTTTCAAAGAAGCGGTTTTTCGCACAGCTTGCTCATAGTGCTGGTCCCACTTGTATATCGTATTTGGCCGAAGAAGCATCGGACAGGTTTGGAGTTCTTACCCTCTTGGGACTCCATGGACCAAGATCTGCTTTCATTAGCCAAGCATAAGGAAAGTAATTCTTTGTCCGTCTGTTCATAGTTGAACACTTGGCTTCTACCATCCCCCCGTCTCCAAGGGATGTTTTTTGCTTGCTCTTTTTTGAACTTTCTCCGCTTATTGAGTCCTAGAGACAGCATTCATGGACGCTTAAGCACTTTTTCTGATATTGAGATTACGTCAAGTAAGAATTCCTATTCTTGAAGTTCCGAAGAAAGCTAAGCGATTCCTTCTCAACCTGGGCGATGCTAACCCGAGAAGTGCTCCTCGACAGATTCCATCTCCGCTCCTGGGATCGAGCTAATCTTTCTTTCTTTCGCTTGTAAGAAGCATTATGCTTTGTCTACCAATTCCTGTAAGAGTTCGACGAGGAGAGCCTTAACTCCAGCTGAAAGATGAGACGAGACTCTTATTCTCCTCCCGCCCATATACCAGACCAAAATGTTCGAATTATAAAAGAGCTTTCTCACGTCCATCTATCAGTCTTATTTCCTCCAGCTCCCGCTTTTGCTATTGTAGCAGCTCCGGCCTTTGCCTCATCTAATGGGTCGGGTTTTTGAAAGAGTAAAGTTATGCGTTATGCCTTTTAGGCAGAGAAAAAGCAATCGATCGTAGGACCCCTTCAAAGATCTATCTATCTCTATTTTCTTTTGTAGAAGAAAGAAAACTGTCAAGCAAGGAAGGCGCAGTAAAGAAAGCCTTATGCTGGGCTTAAGCAAGCGTCTACGCCTAGTAGCATAGAGAGCGATGTGTCTTGAAGGAGGCAAAGCCCCACTGACGCACACAATCTATATGCTTTCTAATCCCACGCTTAGTTCGTTTTCTCTTTTTTTTCCTCAGGGGTTTTTCGATCAATGCCGAATTACCCTATTCTATTAGCTTAGTTTCCCAGTTACCTTTTTGACCTAGGTTTCCTCAAAATCCAATCTATTGCAGACTCGTCGGTCGCTTTTAGGACTCCTCACCACTAAAGACCAGCTTCACAGGTAAGTTTCCCACGCCCCACATAGGGAGTAAAAAGGTTTCGAAGCTCTGCTTTCAGCTTCTTTCTTATGCCGAAAAGAGCTCTTTCATTGAGAAGTTGGTCCTGGAGCTGAAAGAATTTCTTTAGTTGACCCCGCAGCTAAGAGCTAAGGCAGTCGCAGAAGAACTTCTTTCATAATCAGATCAAGGAATTGGGACAACCCAAGCCAAGGATGATGCAAAACCTTTGGCGCCAGCTAAGGAGACCTTCACATGATAAAAAGACACTCACGATTAGGATTGGATTTGGTGACTGCTCTATCTATAGTTAGGGATGAGCCAAATACCATGCTACACACGTAGGTCTGCTTTGAGAATGACCTACTGAGCCCGCCTTGAGTATAATTCCCCTTCAGGTTGGAGAAAGTACGACGTGTGTCTCGATCTTGACAACTGAATCAGAGCCGGACGCTATATTCATCCGGGGTCTCGTTCATGCGGCGATGATATTTTAAGAAAGACCAATGAAGAATCCCAACCCACCAGATTCGTTCGTCAGCTTTCTATGCCCCGGTTGGGCGAATCCACCGACTCACGTCGAATACGAAGGCCTCTCTCGACAAACTAGCCCGCGTCTTTCTATCGGACTAGACCGAACGAAGTAGCTTGTTCCGTGATACAAAGCATAGGCTTCCAAAGATGGGAGTCAGTACGTATGAATTTCTTTATGTCTTTCGAAGGAATGTTAATTTACTTATTTAGGGGTTGACAGCCTCAACTTGAGGTAGTCCTTGGACCTAGCTTCCCCGCACTGGACCGAGAACCGATTGCGTCAACTAGTAGGGCTGTTGAAAGAGTGTCTTGTCTGCGATTCCGTTTACAATTCAGGATAAACGGGAGATGTTGGTTCGACATCCGCAGATTTGATTGGTGGAGTCAGTTTTGAAGTCTCTGTCTCATGACGAACGGACCTAGGGCTAGGTCTGAAGGAGCTCCGCTCATTGCTTTGAAGCCTACTCTTATCTTTCTTGAGTACCGGTAAGGAGTCTTCTGTGTGTTATAATCTTTACGAGAATGAATCGCAGATGTTGGTT